TCGTGGTAAACCGATCCCACAAAGAAAAGAATTGTACAGTACGAAATAACATAAAAACAGATTCATTAAGAAAAAAGATATGGGACCTGTATTTATTTAAATTGTTCCTTTTTGGCAGGAATCAAAAAAAACAAAGAAAGAAATATTGAAGTACGCTTTGATTTCATCCTAATGTAAATGGAGTAGTATACCAACAAAAGAAAGTATTCAATTTCATTGAAGTTACAGATTAGAATAACGAAAAATTATTTTATTGAATTCTCATCTAAAGAAGAAAAAAAAAAGGATCGAATAACCATTCTATGATGAAAAAACCCGCCCGTTTTGTTTTGTATGCATAGGAGGTATACACTATACAATCACTATATATATATATATATAATAATAATTTTTCTGAATATTTGTAATAGATCTGCAGGGTAGGGTTTGTTGTTGAGAGAGAACTTTAAAACTGGACTGGAAAGTAATTTGAGAATTCTTAAGATATGGAATCATAGTCTAAATAGAATCGTGATCTAAAGAGATCCATTAACCGAAGTGCAAAAATAGACCCATCAATCGGCGGATTCGTTATAATTTAGTGATTGCCCCCGGTACCAGTATAAAATAACATAAAAAGAGGCGAAGGCTGGTTTTGCAAACATGAATAGAATGTTTCTAACAGTTTTCAGATTTTATATTTATCCGCATAACCTCAAAAGAAAGATCTTTCTTTGACTTTGATGAAAATTTATCTATTTCTAATTTTTCTAGTTATAAATTGATTGGTCGTTCCTATCCAATAATCCACTAGGAACGGCTCGCTATTCACTCGGGTTTTGAGTCATAATCATGATGTAGGAGAGATGGCCGAGTGGTTGAAGGCGTAGCATTGGAACTGCTATGTAGGCTTTTGTTTACCGAGGGTTCGAATCCCTCTCTTTCCGTACCTTCATCTAATTCACAGATCTTACTAACCAAAAGAGTAAAATAGCACTATAGAAAATTATATTCCAACACAGCAGTTAGACCTTTTTTTGATATAGATTTTCTATTCCTAATTGCTGTGGCACGGAAAATACTGAAAGGAAAAGAGTAGAAAAGGAATGAAAACCTCCCTCTCCTTCTATGATACCTAAATGGGATAAAAATCCGGATCAAACCCTATTTATCTTAACCTTAGGTTAAATTTACTTCAACGAATCAACGAAAGGGATCAAAATTGTCCGAACCTTTGTGATTTTTTATTTTCTTTTCGTTAGGTTTAGGTCTGGCGCGAATAATATTCTACGACTAGCAATTCATTTATTTTCAAACCGACCCATTTACTATCTATTATTTGATTGACTAATCCTTTATATTGGAATGGTTGAAGAGTCAAATGTTTTGGCATTTCGTCCTGAGAGGATGAATCGAAAGAATTTTGAATCAGAGCTCTAGAGTTTTGTTCATCTCTCGCCGTAATAATATCTCGGGGTTTGCAGCGATAACTTGGTATATCTACTATACGATCATTGACTAAAATATGTCTATGGTTAACTAATTGACGGGCTCCGGGAATAGTCGGAGCCATACCCAATCGAAAAAGGATGTTATCCAAGCGCATTTCAAGTAATTGGAGTAAAACCTGACCTGTTGACCCCTTGGCTTTGCCGGCGATACGAACGTATTTAAGTAATTGTCGTTCTGTAAGACCATAATGAAAACGCAACTTTTGTTTTTCTTCTAGACGAATACGATATTGAGATTTTTTACCGGAACGTGATTGGTTTCTAAGATCACTTCCGGCTCTAGGCCTTTTATTAGTTAGTCCCGGTAAAGCTCCCAGGCGGCGTATTTTTTTGAAACGAGGTCCCCGGTAACGCGACATAAAGACTCCTTATTCTTATTTATATTGAATTCTTATTCTTATTGATGAAATTTAATTTTACAGAATAAACCTAAACTAAAACTGAACTAAATGATAAATGCAGCGAAGTTTACGGAAGTAGTGTACTTGTACTCTAAAGAATAATTAGATGAATAAATATCCAGACCTTTCTATTCTATATATTATATATCTATATATTCTATATAGATAAAAAAAATAGATATTAAAGGGATTCTTTTCATGGCATAGTTGGAAGTTCCTATAAGATAAAAAATATATATATATTTTTCAATATTCTTTGATTTCGGATTGAAAAAGGACATTCTCAATCATGTAAAAACTCGAAGAAAATAAATAGAGAAAAGCCGGCTATCGGAATCGAACCGATGACCATCGCATTACAAATGCGATGCTCTAACCTCTGAGCTAAGCGGGCTCACATAAGATAAATTCTACCTGCATAGGGATTCAATAAACTATTGTCATCTTAGCTATTAAAATTAATATACTTATTATTTTTATATTAGATTAGATTTATACTTATATTTGCATTCTTAGCGATTCCTATTAGCTATTCATAATGAATATGAATATATATATATATAAAATATAATATAGAATTGAAAGTAAATATTCAATACTCATACTTAC